GTTTGTGAAGAATGTGGACATTATTTGAAAATGACTAGTTCAGAGAGAATCGAGCTTTCGATTGATCGGGGTACTTGGAACCCTATGGATGAAGACATGTTCTCTGCGGATCCCATTAAATTTCATTCGCGAGAGGATACTTATAAAAAGCGTATTGCCTCTGCTCAAAAACTGACAGGATTGACTGACGCTGTTCAAACGGGTACAGGTCAACTAAACGGTATTCCGGTAGCCATTGGGGTTATGGATTTTAAGTTTCTGGGGGGTAGTATGGGATCCGTAGTAGGCGAAAAAATAACTCGTTTGGTTGAGTATGCTACCAATCAACGTTTACCTCTTATTTTAGTGTGTTCTTCCGGAGGAGCACGAATGCAAGAAGGAAGTTTAAGTTTGATGCAAATGGCTAAAATTTCTGCGGTTTTATGTGATTATCAATCAAGTAAAAAGTTATTCTATATATCAATTCTTACATCTCCTACTACCGGTGGGGTGACAGCTAGTTTTGGTATGTTGGGGGATATTATTATTGCCGAACCCTATGCCTATATTGCGTTTGCGGGTAAAAGAGTAATTGAACAAACATTGAAAAAAGCCATGCCTGAAGGTTCACAGGCGGCTGAATCTTTATTACGTAAGGGCTTGTTGGATGCAATTGTACCACGTAATACTTTAAAAGGTGTTCTGAGTGAGTTATTTCAGCTCCATGCTTTTTTTCCTTTGAACAAAAATTAAATCAAATATAACAGTTAGCTTATCAGAATTAAACGAAAACCCTGAAAAATGCATTTTTATTTAGAATCATTTTTTTTATGTTTACTACTCAGTAAACCTCTATCAACAAGATAAAAAGTGAATTTTTGCTTTCGGGAAGTTCAAATTCGACTAGACAAATAAAACAAAGTTCGTTTTACTCTCTTGCTTGCATATGTATAGATATCTCAAATAGAGATATATACAGATCTATAGAGAGTCTTCCATCTTTTTGCATTTCCCGAAAACTCCCTGTTTTTGGATCAGATTCTAAGAAATTGTGTAGAAATTTGTAATGGAATAAAAATTTTTATTTATTAATCACTACATAGAAATAGAAGACAAAAATAACAAAAAGAATCATAGGGATTATGATACATCTATTTTATTTTGTTTATTTTGAAAGATGAATAAGTCCATTTATTTATTTTGGCGCTTCTTGTACCTAATTTTTTATTCTATTTCTATTAGGTTGTATATTTGTATTAGATATAACTTAAAGATACTTAAGTATAATTATATAATATATATAATAGAAATAATAGAAATAATAAAAATACAAGATATTCTAATATATCTTTAGAATTCAGAATATAACAATAACAGGTACAAATATTAAATTGAGGTACCCATTTTATGACAACTTTCAACAACTTACCCTCTATTTTTGTGCCTTTAGTAGGCCTAGTCTTTCCGGCACTTGCAATGGCTTCTTTATTTCTTCATATTCAAAAAAATAAGATTTTTTAGATCGGATGAGACCTAATCATATAACTCCTTTTTTATTTTAAAAACTTCGATTCGATAAGACCCATTTGGTAGAATATTGTATAACACATAGATTCCTACAAACATAAATTAAAAAAAGCTCTTATGCATGTGTAAACGTATTATATGGGTAAATAAATTTGCGCTCTTTTGAAAAAAGTATCATCATCGGGCCGATGTATGAAATTAAAGTCAATGTATTTATTTGTATGTATATAGCTATAGGGGATCATATAAAGGAAGGAGATGTTATTATTTTAGATATAAAAAATTCTATGAATTACTCCTAAGGTAAAGGTTCACAACAAAATAGTTGATGAGAGTCACTTTGAAAAAAAGGAAAGTCATATTTTCTCAATTCCAAAAAATTGTATAACTGGATCTAATATATATGAGTTGGCGATCAGAATCTATATGGATAGAATTTATAACGGGGTCTCGAAAAAAAAGTAATTTCTTCTGGGCCTTTATACTATTTTTAGGTTCATTAGGATTCTTATTGGTTGGAACTTCCAGTTATCTTGGTAGAAATTTTATATCGTTATTTCCGTCTCAGCAAATCGTTTTTTTTCCGCAAGGGATTGTGATGTCTTTCTATGGGATCGCAGGTCTCTTTATTAGTTGCTATTTGTGGTGCACTATTTTGTGGAATGTGGGTAGTGGTTATGATCTTTTCGACCGAAAAGAAGGAATAGTGCGTATTTTTCGTTGGGGATTTCCTGGAAAAAGTCGTCGCATCTTTTTACGATTCCTTATGAAAGATATTCAGTCCATCAGAATAGAAGTTAAAGAGGGTGTTTCTGCTCGGCGTGTCCTTTATATGGAAATTCGAGGTCAAGGGGCTATTCCTTTAATTCGTACTGATGAGAATTTTACTACACGAGAAATTGAGCAAAAAGCTGCCGAATTGGCTTACTTCTTGCGTGTACCGATTGAAGTTTTTTGAAATGAATTAATTTTAAAAGACTAAACGCTTTGGCAGTAGGAAGAAAAAACTAAATAATTTCTTTAGTTTTTTCAATTGAACATTCATCTATTCTTTTAGGCTCATTTTTTTTTTTTTTAGAAAAGGAGTTTCTTCGTATAGAAATTTGAAAACGTTCTTTTAGTGTTGATCGAAAAAAGTCGGAATAACATCCTAGAAACAAAAATTTTTTATTGATTCAAATTTGGAAGTGTATTCTGAGTCTATTTCTGTATTCTTTATAGATTCAAAGCAAAGACTAAGTATTGAATCAAAAGAAAAAGATAAAATGGATTCATAGGCTGAATACATTCTATTCGAATTATAATAGAAACTCATGCTCGATAGAAATATTAGATCTAATAGAATCAACAAATGAGGCAGGTTCATTAACAATTCACAGATTCAAAATGGCAAAAAAGAAAACATTCATTCCTTTTTTTTATTTTACATCTATAGTCTTTTTGCCCTGGTTGATCTCTCTCTGCTGTAATAAAAGTTTGAAAACTTGGATTACTAATTGGTGGAATACTAGACAATGCGAAACCTTTTTGAATGATATTAAAGAAAAAAGTGTTCTAGAAAAATTCATACAATTAGAGGAACTATTCCAGCTGGATGAAATGATAAAGGAATACCCAGAAACTTATTTACAACAATTTCGTCTAGGAATCCACAAAGAAACGATCCAATTCATCAAGATACACAATGAGTATCGTATCCATACAATCTTGCACTTCTCGACAAATCTAATATCTTTCGTTATTCTAAGTGGTTATTCCTTTTGGGGTAAGGAAAAGCTTTTTATTCTGAATTCTTGGGTTCAAGAATTCCTATATAATTTAAGTGATACAATTAAAGCTTTTTCTATTCTTTTATTAACTGATTTATGTATCGGATTCCATTCGCCTCACGGTTGGGAACTAATGATTGGTTATATTTACAAAGATTTAGGGTTTGCTCATTATGAGCAAATTTTATCTGGTCTAGTTTCTACCTTTCCAGTCATTCTTGATACAATTTTTAAATATTGGATCTTTCGTTATTTAAATCGTGTATCTCCATCACTTGTAGTTATTTATCATGCAATAAATGACTAAAAAATGATTCACTGATCCAATTCTAATCTTTCTTACCTTATACATCATAACCAAATCAAAGTCGTATTTACTTTACTCTTTTTACCCACGAGGTATTCCTTGTATATTTCAACAAAAAAAATTATTTTTTCAGTAAACGTAAATAGCAGAATTGTGGCTAGGGAAGTATATTATCAACCTACCTAACTTTATTGTAGAAATTTTCGGGATAAATGATTGGACCATGCAAACTATAAATACCTTTTCTTGGATAAGGGAAGAGATTACTCGCTCCATATCTGTCTCACTCATGATATATATAATAACTTGGGCATCCATTTCAAGTGCATATCCTATTTTTGCCCAGCAGAATTATGAAAATCCACGAGAGGCAACTGGGCGTATTGTATGTGCCAATTGCCATTTAGCTAATAAGCCCGTGGATATTGAGGTTCCACAAGCGGTACTTCCTGATACTGTATTTGAAGCAGTTGTTAAAATTCCTTATGATATGCAACTAAAACAAGTTCTAGCTAATGGTAAAAAAGGAGCTTTGAATGTGGGAGCTGTTCTTATTTTACCGGAGGGGTTTGAATTAGCCCCCCCTGATCGTATTTCACCCGAGATGAAAGAAAAGATAGGAAATATGTCTTTTCAGAATTATCGCCCCAATAATAAAAATATTCTTGTGATAGGTCCTGTTCCTGGTCAAAAATATAGTGAAATAACCTTTCCTATTCTTGCCCCAGACCCTGCTACTAATAAAGATGTTCACTTCTTAAAATATCCTATATACGTAGGCGGAAACAGGGGAAGGGGTCAGATTTATCCTGATGGTAGCAAGAGTAACAATACAGTTTATAATGCTACGGCAGGAGGGATAATAAGCAAAATTTTACGAAAAGAAAAGGGGGGATACGAAATAACCATAGTGGATGCATCGAATGGACGCCAAGTGATTGATATTATTCCTCGAGGCCTAGAACTTCTTGTTTCAGAGGGCGAATCCATTAAACTCGATCAACCATTAACGAGTAATCCTAATGTGGGTGGATTTGGTCAGGGGGATGCGGAAATAGTACTTCAAGATCCATTACGTGTCCAAGGACTTTTGTTCTTCTTAGGATCGGTTGTTTTGGCACAAATCTTTTTGGTTCTTAAAAAGAAACAGTTTGAGAAGGTTCAATTATCCGAAATGAATTTTTAGATCTGTCTATTTAGCTTTATAAAAGTCGTAAAAAAGAACCAAAAAAATTATGAAAAGCCTTTAGCCTCTCTTTATATTTTCTAGTCCTTTTCGACCAGATATCAGGAATTACTTGTATCATAGTCCTAATCCTAGTATGTATATTGAGAAGAATTCACTTTACCCCTTTTCTTTATTTTTCAATACAAATTTTTTTTATGGGAAGGGGTGTGATGTAACTCTGTCGTTATTG